GGGATGCCCTAATGCGTTACAAAACCGCGCCTTCGCCAATGATCCAATCAGATAAATAATTGGAACGTTCGTATCGACCTTCTTCATAGAATTACCTATTAGAAATGAATTTTCTAGCATTTGACTCCGTACCACCAAAGAATTGAGTCGCACACCGGAAAGATAGCCCAGAAAGTTGATAGAGTACTTGCCTAAGTGGTTTAGATGAACCCTTCCTGGTTGAGACGACACGTGAAAATGCCATTGCCATAAACCGACAAGGTAATATTTCCATTTATTCATCAGAAGAGGCGTATCCTTTGAAGCCAGAATGGATTCTCCTTGATATCTAACATAATGCATGAAAGGATCCTTGAACAAGCATAAGATGTCCTGAAAATCTTTAGCAAAGACTTCGACAAGATCTTCGACTTTTCCATAGAAATAAATTCGTTCAACGAGGACTCGAGAGGATGTTGATCGTAAATGAGACGATTGGTTACATAGAAAAAAGAGGATGGATTCATATTCATATACATGAGAATTATATAGAAACAAAAACAATCTTGGATTCCTTTTTAAAAAAACAGAAATAGAGTTCTTTGTAGTAATAAGACTATTCGAATTAAAAGACTCGTGGAGAAAGAACCGTAATAAATGGAAAGAAGAGGCATCCTTTACCCAGTAGCGAAGGGGTTGAACCAAGATTTCGGGACAAATGGGGTGGGGTATTAGTACATCTAACACATAATTTAAATGTGACAATTTGTCCTCGAAAAAAGGAAATATTGAATGAATTGATTGGAAATTTTGAGATTTTTCGAATTCTTTCCCTTCTAAAAAAGCTACCAACCGCGGGGCAAATGGAATTTCCACCACGACAGCAAATCCCTCTGATATAATTTGAGAATACAACTTATTGTTGTGCCCAAAAATTGGATTTTGGTTAGAGTCATTAGCAGCAATACTCAAATTAAGCTGTTGAGACATTCGAGTAATTAACCGTTTCACACTTAGTGAACTAGATTTATTGTCATAACCCCCACTTTTCGATGAAATCATCGAGCTATTTAAACCATGATCATAAGCAAGTGCATAAATATACTCCCGAAAAAGAAGTGGGTATAGGAAGTCGTGTTGTTGAGATCTATCTAGTTCTAAATATACTTGAAATTCCTCCATTTGAAATTCGATTAAAAACAAAGGTAAGGGATTTAGTGGGCGATCAAACAATACATAGTGCGATACGGTGAAAACAAAGTATTGTAGTAAAAAAAGTAGATACCTTGAAAACGGGTCGACTCATCACCGGATTCTCTATCCTCTCATTTCCAGTTAATTGAATTGGTTTACGTTTGTTATACTATAACAAAGTGGTTAGAAACCCTTTATTTTTTCACTCCAATCGCTCTTTTGATTTTGGAAAAAACAACTATCTTTATCAATATACTGCTTCTTCTACACATTCATCTACAACCCATAATAGGGATTCACGAATACTTAGGACTCATTAAATAAATCGATAATCCACTCATGGGAAACCCTTTCCCCGCGTTAGGAACTAATATCTTTTTAACGTTTAATTAGATCGGATAATCATTCAAATTAAGAACCGAAGCTCGTTACTTTTTGTTTCCCTATAATTAGAACCCTAGGGCTCTATCCATTTATTCACTCGACCTAACTTTTCATGAAATTTCTTTTGTTCCGCGCCAAGAATTCAAACTTGGTTTTGTGTCAATTGAACAAGAATAAAATATTCTCAAAATTATCCATTGATACGACATGCTGTTTTTTCCATTCATTCCTTTCAGGATCAGTCGTGGTCTTACAAACTCTCCCGAAGATTTGGACGAATCCCTTGCTTCATAGAAATGTGTAAAAGATGCTAGCCGTACTTAAAAGCCGAGTACTCTACCGTTGAGTTAGCAACCCAAAGAATTCGAATGGATAGATAGAATCGGAATAAAAATAAATAAACGAAATTCAATTTCACAATGGAATCAAAATATTAAACTAGCAAGAACTCGAATCAAAAAATTTCTAATTGATTCTGAACATAAAAAGAAAAAAACCTCTAGGACGGAGATAAATGGGTTCATTTTTACACGATCGAATTATATTTGTTCAATACACTATTGTCAATATGAGATTGAATATCAAGATTGAGAAAATACTAAAAAAAAAATAAAAGGACGAAAACAAAAAGAGTTAATTCTTTATTTATTAAATTGAATTAAAATTCAAATAACAAATCCAATTTTATATATTAATAAATAGAAAGAATTAGATAAATAAAAAACTTTAGGAATACTTTTTTAGATAAATACTTGAAAAAAACCGAAAAGAAAGAGGTATGAATAGAGCAAAAAGGGGGGGGGTAGTAAAGAAAAAATTCTACAAAACTATATAAGACTCCTCCACACCCTCTTTTTTTGTTCTATTCCTTAATAGAATTTAATTTGATTAAGACTAAGTTCTGTAAAAACCCCCGCTTTCTTTGAAATATCATGAACGGTTCCTGTAGGTTGGGCGCCCTTGACAAGGAAATATAGAATAGCGGGAACATTTAAATGGGTTTGATTATTTATCGGATCATAAAAACCCACTTTCTGAAGATCTCTTCCTTCTCTTCGGGATCGACCATCAATTGCAACGATTCGATAAACGGCTCATTGGGATAGATATAGATGAACAATAACCCCCCTAGAAACGTATAAGAAGTTTTCTCCTCGTACGGCTCGAGAAAAAAATGGTTAGAAGTGATAGTTATGTCTATGTATAGAATTAGAATGTAAAATAGGTCTATAAAATAATCAAATCAATTAGAGATTTAAGCCCTTCCTCTTTTTGTTTCTTTTGCAAAATGAAAAAGAAACAAAAAAGCATTCCTACTCTCATAACTCAAGTTGGATAAATTTCAAAGCCCAAACGAAAATCCTTAGGCATTTCCTTTTTTGAGTGGTCTCAAGCCTCTTTTTTGTTTGTCTCGTTTCGAATCGAATCGATTTTTTGATTTTTCATTCTGATCGAATTGTTGAGACAATTGAAAATGGTATTTCCTTGTTCCAGGACCCTTTCTCTTTGCTTTGAATCATTGGGTTTAGACATTACTTCGGCGATCTTTAATGTTTTTTAGTTTTCAATTTTGAAAAAATGGCAGCAACACACCCCTTTTTGATTTCTTTCTATCAAAGAATCATACGAACAATTGATTGCTACGGGATAAACTTTTGATGGAAAGAGTTTTCCCAATTCCAACAAAATTTCCCCTTGCTTTTGGATTTCTAAATTGCTCGAATCAGATCCTTTCGATTTCTATATCAAAATCGAAATTTACTTACGAAGTTTTTTCCAACTTATTAATTGGTATTAACCCTAGACCCTTGCCCCTGAGAAATAAAGAAATACTTTTACTCGAGCTCCATCCTGTCCTAGTTCCATTACCACCCACCAAAAGGTGAGGATTCTAATAGAACAGAAGAAAGAATGTCGAGCCAAGAGCCCATTTATATAAAATTTATATAAAATCGAAAATGGTGGATGCAAATCCACAGCGGATCATGTCCTTCAAGTCGCACGTTGCTTTCTACCACATCGTTTCAAACGAAGTTTTACCATAACATTTCTCTAGTTTGGAACTGGTATGTAATTGATTCCATTATGGAATCATGAATAGTCATTGCTTCAGTCTATACACAGCACAGCCTTTTTTCTTTTTCCTTGTATATGAAGGGAATATTTAGATTGTTAGTCTTTCATCCGTAATCCTGAAATGAAAGATCAAATCAGAATTACAAAAAAAAAAAATGGGTGATTTCCATATCTATCAGATTAGACTGAACAATTTTCGTTGGAAGTAATTATGTATATTGTATGTTAAATATTTAATAGTAAGGTAAGGGCTCACCACAAATCTTAAAAAAAGCGAAAGAACATTATCTCTGAAATAGAAGGATAGCAATCCATGCATATAAGCCTTTCCTCAAATTTTGAGTCGTTTTTTTGTCGTGGGCTTCAGATTCAATAATCTTTACCCAAATTGAAAATACCGTAAATAGGCTGTATGAATCACCCCCGTATCAATTGTTATTCCCGAGATTTACAATTATTCATTAAATAAAGCCCAAGACAAAATACCTAAAATTTTTGGTTAGGGTCAAAGAAAATCCATTCCATGTGGAACAGGATTATTGGTTAATGAGATTTGGACCGACACGGATATTCAAATCGGTATATTTCGTTGTTCCCTAACTCTTATCTACTCCCACCCCAAATTCTTTCTGCGGGGATGATGAATCCTAAAAAAAAAAGATCCTATTTTAGGGGATGCTAGACTATTTTGTATAGATACAAAGACAAAAAGTCCCACATTGTTTCCTTCTAATTTTTTTTTATTTTAATCGAACCCAGTCTTACTTAAGAGACTTAATCCAGAATTCAATCAGTACCCGGAATACCCTCTTCTTTAGAATTCCGAAATGAAAAGAGAATAATTGGGACTGTAAAAAGATAGGAAATGAGGAGGCTTTCGCATTTCGATTTAGAATGTATCTTTGAAAATTCAACTCGATAGGGAACGTAAGACTTTTCTAAGAAACTTACTTAAATATGAAAGGGGAAGGAAAGGGGGGGCCTACGCAAAAACGCCCATCCAAGGTTTTTAAATTCAAACTCTTGTGATCGGCGTTCCCCGCTTGCGTGGACCACAAATGCATTCAGTTCCATTTTTGTATTATTTGAATTCGATTCAATTTGTGAAAAAGGGTATGATTCCGAAAATCATTTTTGAAAAAAAAAAAAGACGTACATTTTATCAAAAATTATACTTAATTATACTTAATAGAGTTGCTCAAAGGGGGGAATTCTTTTTTTTTTTTTTTATTCTGTCGGGCCTGGGACGGAAGGATTCGAACCTCCGAATACCGGGACCAAAACCCGTTGCCTTACCACTTGGCGACGCCCCATTTCAATTTCTATTCGGTACTACTAAACCGTAGTATTGGTTGTTCGTCAATTCCAGTCCAAGCCCTAAAATTCGATTATTGTTTTAGTTTAGGGTTGTGACACGTGTAGGTGTAAAATCAAACTGAATTTCTTGATCATTACATAGAATTAAATTAAGATATTGTATGAAAGTATGATTTCTTCAATTCTCACACGAGAATAGAAGGATTTGGGTTTTGATTGGTTCGGTTCCAAGAAGTATTTTTTTGTATACCTTACTTTCTTTTCTTCCTTTTTATCTTATATCAATAAGATATTAATAACTCAATCAAAATACAATTATCTCCAAAAAAAAAAAAAGGTTTGTTATGCTTAATATCTTTAGTTTAATGTATATCTGTTTTAATTCTGCCCTTTATTCGAGTAGTTTTTTATTCGCCAAATTGCCCGAGGCCTACGCTTTTTTGAATCCAATTGTAGATGTTATACCAGTAATACCTGTTCTATTTTTTCTCTTAGCCTTTGTTTGGCAAGCTGCTGTAAGTTTTCGATGAGATCTTTAATATTGGGCTAGAAAAATTCATGATTTATTCGAGTTCGAGAAAAAAATTCTAACAATGGATAAGATCAGATGAGTCGTACAATATGAACGAACCCTCGCCACAATTCAAACAGTTAAATTCGTGGGGAGCCGCGATCCATTTTGATCCCCCATTTGCGATTTGTTGATTATGACCCTTTTTCGATGAAACCATATTAGAGCCAACCACAATGTTGAATTCGAATTGTGTTAATTTCTTAAAACTCTTTTCTATTTATAGATTCTAGAATCGAAATTCTAAAAAGAACTTCATTTCTTGATGCCAAAATCGGATATGTAGTATAAAAATAGAGAATCTATTCTTTTTTTTCTTTTCCACAAAAAACTTATTTGGAGATTGTGTAATGCTTACTCTCAAACTCTTTGTTTACACCGTAGTGATATTCTTTGTTTCTCTCTTCATCTTCGGATTCCTGTCTAATGATCCAGGGCGTAATCCCGGACGCGAAGAATAAAAAAAAGAAGGGGTTTCTTGCTTTAGTCGTATCAATGTTCTTAGGGTTTTCTCGATTCCACACCTGTTACTATAAAAAAAAAAAAAAGGAAAAGTGTTCGCTAAATTGGAATTTGAAAGATACGAAGCAATCGACCGAAACGGAAAGAGAGGGATTCGAACCCTCGGTACGAATAACTCGTACACCGGATTAGCAATCCGACGCTTTAATCCACTCAGCCATCTCTCCTAATTGAAAAAAAAAAAATAATAATAATTACTATGTTACATTGTTACATTACACAAAAAATAATGTTTGAAAAAAGCCCGTCTTTACTTTATTTTATATCTTTACTTTCTATATTCTCGATATTCTAGAGTATATAGAAAGTAAATTGATTATACAGCTCATAGAAAATATAGCTTATAGAATATATTTTTTTTTATTGTCTTTTGTATTCTATTATATAAATAGATCTAACTTTTATTAGCAATTCCATTTCTATCATTTATAGAAAATTCAAAGACATAAAGCATTCGAAAGAGATAAAATAGAAAAAACCTAAAGAAAAGAATATCTCTTTAATTTCGTTCAACGGGGCCTTTTTGATTTCCACTTCGACGGCCCGGCCTGGTCAGTACCCAGCCGGGCCTTTTTTTGTTCTAATGAACCATACCGCCGAACCATAGAAAAAATGCGAACCATAACATAAACAAAAATGATTTATTTGGATTTGATTTGAAAACCCAAAACTGAAATACTTCTTTCAAGAAAAAGAAGGACTATTTCCATTCCTATGATGATATAGAATTAGAATCAAAGTGTCATTTCTTATTATTCTTTCGTTTCTTTTTTTTTTATTTCCATTTTTTTTTTTACTTTTACTGGAAAAAAATACTGAAAAAAAAAGGAAAAATGGAACTAGGGATTTTTTCACAATCCACTTGTTTTTGTCTTATGACTTAAGTTGTTTTGTCGAGCCATATCTGTCAAAATTCGTCCAACAAAAGAGTTTTTTTTTTATTATGAAATTTTTAATTATTAAATTTAGTTATTTAAACGAAATAACTCCTCCTTTCCTAATTGCATTAGGACTCCTGACAAAGACGTCAACGTTCTAATTTCGAATTTGCATTTCATGATTATTTTGAATTTTTGTTCTATCTTGATTACATCCGATTCTCTTGTTCGACAAAAGGCCCTTTTTTAGACAATAATCGCATTGTAGCGGGTATAGTTTAGTGGTAAAAGTGTGATTCGTTCAATTAATCCCCTTAATAGTTAAGGGGTCATTCAGTTTAATTGATATTCCAATCAAAAACTTTATTTCTTAAAAGGATTAAAGTTGAATCCTTTCACTCTAAAATAAAAATAAAAAAAAAAAAGATTTGGGGAAAAATATCCGTTCTCGTGATTTGTATCCAAGGGTCAATTCGAAATTGAAAATTTGGATTATGAAATTGCGAAACATAATTTTGTTTTTGAATTGGATCAATACTTCCAATTTTTTAAGTATAAGTAAAGGATCCATGGATAAAG